AGGATATCTGGTATTCGTTTTATTAAGAAAAAGGAAAAATATAAAACATAAAAAAGATATAGTCTCTCCTCTACTTTATATCTTTTTTTTTATTCCTATGAAATAATGAAATACCAGACGAAAAAGAAAGGTTTTAGATTTTATAAAAGGTTTAGATCTTAGAAAGGGGTATAACAAAATAATAAATAAATAGAAAATAAAAAATAAGAAAACTAAATAATAATAAATAAAATAAGAAAAATACTCAAACAGAGTGTTCTTAGCTTATTGAAAACGCCTTGTAATCTTCAACCAATTCTGTGCTTCGATATAATTTCCAGGAGTAAGCGCTATGGCTTGTTTCCAATACTCAGCGGCTTGATCGAACCACGCCTCTGCAATTTCGGAATCTCCCTGACGAATGGCCTGTTCTCCTCGGTCGGAATAGGCGAGTAAATTCCTTTCCTTAGAACCGTACTTGAGAGTTTCCTACCTCATACGGCTCCGTAGTCAATTGTTTTGGTACCCCCCCCCTTTTTTTTTTCTCGAGTTAACCAAAGGGGGTTAATTACATGAGTTTCGAATTTGAATTTTGATTTGATTAATAATCCGTTTTGTTTTATCTTTTCTCCCACCCTCAGAAGAATAAAGCGTAGGCATTCTACTATCATTAGAATTTTCTGAAAGGTAACTATCTCGCTTTCATATAGAAATAGATAAATTTTATATAGAATCTTTGAAAAAGACCTTTCCTCATAAGAAAGAAAGGACTTACTATCTTTGGGATCTGATGCTGCACCGCTGCTCAATACTTTAGGTGATCGCCTCTGTTACATAAGTTGATTCCTAAAGTATGTCTCATATTATGACATAAGACATAAGGAAGCAGTTCTTAGTGTATCGGCCAAAAATCTCGCTAATTGATCCTTACGGTACTTCCTCTATCAATTAGATCCTTTATCCATAGAATAAAGTATATAAGCATATTTTTTTTTTCTTCCTATTTTGACTTCTATGAAGTTTCTTTCTTTGCTACAGCTGATAAAAATCGTTCTTTTTGACGATGTATATGTAGAAAGCCTATTTTTTTTTTACTAGTGGATTTGGCTCTTTCTTTTTCTTTCTATAGTGGAGATAGTCGCACGTAATGACAGATCACGGCCATATTGTTAAAAGCTTGTGGTAAGAAAGGGTTTCGTTCTAGTGCCCGAAAATAATATTCCAAAGCTTTTGTGTGTTCTCCATTACTTGTGTGAATAAGGCCTATATTATAGAGTATATAACTTCGGTCATAGGGATCAATTTCTAGGCGCATAGCTTCATAATAATTCTGTAAAGCTTCCGCATAATTTCCTTCGGATTGGGCGGACATCCGTTACGGTCGTTATTCAATTTAAAGAATCTCCGTTCCAGAACCGTACGTGAGATTTTCATCTCATACGGCTCCTCCCTTATGTGCATAATGAGAATAATACAGTGAATCAAAAGGCAGTAAAATATTCTCATTATGAACTGAATGGGGCTAGTGTTTTTACAAGAAATCTCTAGCCAACCTTACTGCAAAAGATCTTTTCGTAACATCGAGCGCGTCAGTACTAGATAAAAATGTTAAGTTAACTCCAACAATTTCTTTGTCCTCAACGTCTCTTAATTTCTAGGAATTAGTCACTTCAACAGTCTTCGACGGTTATATGGGTATTCAAAGTACGAACGAGATGGATGCTTGTTGTCCCAACCATTGTTCTTAGTTTGATCCCAATAAAGAAAAGGGATAATTTATAACAAAGTTTTCGTGTTGTTGATTCCTAGACGTAGTGCTTCTTCCTCTATGCTGCCTATTTATATGGTACTAGTGGAATTGAGTTAACCTGCAATACAGAACCATAGTTCTAGGTTCAACCTTTCGCTCAATGCTAGAATCGACAATTGCAGCATCTGAGGCTGCATTAATCGGGAATACACAACAGAAGGAATTGTTTTATTTATAAACTTCACCTTCACCAGGCGTAGAGTTATTTCAAATCTTTCTATCCCGACTAATCTTTTTTTTTCCTCAGACTTGATAGTGGTAAGTTAAGTAAAAAAAATAAAAAATCAAATCACACCATCTCGGTAATAGGTAAATGCCTCTTTTTCTCCTGAAGTTGTCGGAATTATTCGTAATAAGATATTGGCTACAATTGAAAAGGTCTTATCAATAAAATTTCCAGTTATCCGGGATCTAGGCATAGGTAGCACTCAATCCATTTTATAATTTATTTTTATTACCTCTCGTGAGAAAACGACCCCACAAAAAAGGAATTGTACGGTACAAAATAACATAAAAAGAGACTTGACTCAGAAAAAAAAAAAAAAATATAAACTCACTATAAAAATAGAAAACTTTGAATTTTAATCAAATAAAAGTCGCTGGGGAATAAAGATAATTTTTTTTTGAAAAATTCTTTGTTAAATTTGTTAAAAACAATAAAGATATATTCGTAGACAGCGCGCGCATCCCTTTCTGATAACTAGACCGGCTTAAATCAATGGATAGGGAGGACTCGAACGGGCGGTTTCTTTTTTTTTTTTTTTTCGTTTTTTTAGTTATAGTTAAAATTTTTTAGTTATAGTTAAAATTAGATTGTACATACCGCACCTATCCAATAATGTAATATGAATGACTCGCGATTTACTCGGTTTCTGGTCCAGAATCGTTATGTAGGAAAGATGGCCGAGTGGTTCAAGGCGTAGCATTGGAACTGCTATGTAGGCTTTTTTTGTTTACCGAGGGTTCGAATCCCTCTCTTTCCGTACCTTCATCTAATTTATCAATGTTACTGACTGAAATATATCAAATCACATAAGAATGGATACCTTTATTCCCACCTTTCCTATAAATAAAGTCTGTATTCCTCATTTCTGCGGTACAAAAAATACTGTAAAGAGTGGTCAAAGGATAAAAATACCTCTACCCCTAATATGATATATGATATATGAATGGGAGAAAAGCCCCCCCCCCCCCACGCTTATATTTACTTAGGAACCAGGGGGCAAAATTGTCCGAACCTTTATTTTATTATTTTATTAGTTTAGATTATTTATTATTTTAGTTAGGTTTAAGTCTGACGAGAATAATATTCTACGACTAATAATTCATTTATTTTCAAGCCAATCCATTTACTATCTATTATTTGATTGACCAATCCTTTGTGTTGGAATGGTTGAAAAGTCAAATGTTTTGGCAATTCCTCCTGGGCGGATGAATCAAGATGGTTTTGAATCATAGCTCTAGATTTTTGTTCATCCTTCACTGTAATAATATCTCGAGGTTTGCATCGATAACTTGGTATATCTACTATACGACCATTAACTAAAATATGTCTATGGTTAACTAATTGGCGGGCTCGAGGAATAGTTGACGCCATACCTAATCGAAAAAGGATGTTATCCAAACGCATTTCGATTAATTGTAGTAAAACCTGACCCGTTGACCCTTTTGCTTTTGCGGCGATACAAACGTATTTAAGTAATTGTCGTTCTGTAAGACCATAATGAAAACGCAATTTTTGTTTTTCTTCTAAACGAATACGATATTGAGATTTTTTACCGGAACGCGATTGATTTCTAAGATCGCTTACGGCTCTAGGCCTTTTACGAGTTAGTCCCGGCAAAGCCCCCAGACGGCGTATTTTTTTGAAACGGGGTCCTCGGTAACGTGACATAAAAACTCCTTATTTCCCTTATTTTATTGAAATTTCATATTAAAACTGAACTAAAGGATAAATATGATAAATGGGGGGCATGAAATATTATACTACAAAGACTAATGAGATGGAGTCTCTCCCAGACTTTATTGTATATACAATAATAATGTTTATAGAAAAACAAGAACAAGAAAAGAGAAAAGGAACTTTTCTTGTTCTTGTTTTTCTGGAAAGCTTTAACTTTTCTATTCATAATGGAAAATTTCTCCCACATAATAATAGAATCGGTGATTCTTAGAAAAAAGGGGAAGGAGCTTTTTCAATATTCTTTGATGTCAAAAAAACATTATCAATCAAGTAAAAAAATCAAACAAATAATGAAAAGCCAGCTATCGGAGTCGAACCGATGACCATCGCATTACAAATGCGATGCTCTAACCTCTGAGCTAAGCGGGCCTACATAAGAATAACAACCGAAATTGTACATCGAAATTGTACATGCACGGGAATTTAGTAAACTACTCGAATCGTAGTTAGTTTTTTTTTTATTCTTAGTTATTCAAAATTAATATACATAATTAATATAGAATAGCAAAACAAAAAAGAAAAGAATCGACCGTTCGAGTATCTCAAATTGCATGAGAAAAATGAGAGGGGAAGAGGCATATATAATAAATGTGGTATATATCTATATTGAATTGCGGATACAGAAATGCTAGAATCATTTCGGATTAGACCAAATAGGAGTCTCCGATCGAGATGAAAGAAGATAGACAAGAAATCAAATACAAATAGAAAGACTTTTATAGGAATTCTTTTTTTTTTACTAACTTCTACAGTTCCGATAGATTATAAATGAAAGAAAAAAAAGAATAGCAGCATAATAAGATCGATCTTAATATAAAAAAGGGGGGATATGGCGAAATTGGTAGACGCTACGGACTTAATTGGATTGAGCCTTAGTATGGAAACTTACTAAGTGATAACTTTCAAATTCAGAGAAACCCTGGAATTTAAAATGGGCAATCCTGAGCCAAATCCTGTTTTCCAAAAACAAAACAAGGTTCATACATATACATAAAGACGGAATAAAAAAAGGATAGGTGCAGAGACTCAATGGAAGCTGTTCTAACAAATGGAGTTGACTACTTTGCTGTGCATTAGTAAAATCTTTTCGTCTAAACTTTAGAAAGGCTAACTTTATATACATATGTATGTGTACTAAAATACTATCTCAAATAATTAATCGCAAATAATTAATGATGGCCTGAATCTGTATTTTTTTTTTAGTATTATTTATATCAAACTAATATTATTTATATCAAAATTGCAATA